GCATCTTATATCTTATAATTATCTATGACTGTTTATGTCTCTAGCGCGACCGCTTGAAAAAATGTGGAGGGAAGCGGGGTAAATGGCCGATACTACTGGAAGGATTCCCCTTTGGATAATAGGTACTGTAACTGGTATTCCTGTGATCGGTTTAATAGGCATTTTCTTTTATGGTTCATATTCCGGATTAGGTTCGTCCTTGTAGTAATCGAATGAACTGCGTTATACACATAAAAGTGTAAGAACTCAAGGTACCCTGTCACTCCTGTCTTTGTCTGATTTGAGGGGTAGGGCCCCTTGAGTTCTTAATAAGGATAATAAGTTCTTAATTAAGGATAATCTTTTGTTTTACTCGTACTCGTATAAATGGAAAAAAAAAAGATCACTTCTTCCGATGCTTCAAAAAAATCCATTTCATTTTTTGCGGATTTCTGATGATTTTTTTTATTAACTTGCTTAATTGATTCAGAACATCTGTTCCCCAATAGTATCTATCGAAAGTTTCAAAGTTACAAAAAAATAAGCAACCACTCAATTCATTTTTCCTGGATCACAGAATCACAATCCATTTATATATAGATTTCTGTTGATCAAATATTATCCAAATCCTTTCGATATTAGTAGAACTTTATTCTATTTATTTTAGTGTCTCATTAATTCAATTCAAATAGTTTTCTAGGTTTATGGAAGAAGTTTCATTTGCCCAATGACTTCTCTTTCTTTTTTTTTTTTTTTACCACTACTTAATAGATACTTAATAGAAGTAAAAAATAGAAATACAAAAAGAGTTCTGATAACCCTGGAAAATTTATAAACTACGAATAGGATAATAGGAATGTTTGATAAATGTAATTAAGAACCATTATTATTTCGACACCCGAAAAAAGAATTTCCCACATCCCTTTCGGGTGCCGAAGACTGATACGATGAATAATCCCCTTTAGAATCCCCTGTTCCCCTCATTTATCCCTACTTTCTTTCTATTCGATATTCTCCACTTCCTTTTCTTATGTTTAGTATCTAGTTCCAGTCGAATTTGATTCCATTCTAATGGAATTAAAACTATTGACATATTCTATGATATTTAAATCTGATAATAGTGACATCTTCCAATTTGTATTGGAAAAACAAAGAAGGGTGAAAGTAAAACAAAGAAGGGTTAAAGTAAAATAACCTTCTTCACAATGTAAATATACTATGATTTAGGAGTGCAGTACAAGAACTTCCGGACATCCGGTAGATATAAAAAAGACTTTTCGTAAGTTTTTTACTTCTACATAACATAATTGCCAAGAAGAATTTGGTTCTTTTTACAAACTTGATATTGATAAATGATAAATCCGCGGATCTAGAAATTCATTTCGGACAATTGGACTTTCTCAAACTGTTTCTTTTTAAGAACCAAAAAAATTTGTGCCAAAACAACAGATGCCAAAAAGAGCAAAAGGCCTTGGACACGTAATGGATCCTGAAGTACTATTTCTGCATCGGCCTGCCCAAACCCACCTACATTAGGATTACTTGTTAATGGTTGATCAAGTTTGATAGATTGCCCTTCTGAAATACGAAGTTCTGGTCCTGGAGGGATAATATCAAGCACTTCACGCCCATTCGCTGCATCCGTTATGGTTATTTCGTATCCCCCTTTTTCTTTTCGTATTATTTTGCTTACTATACCCGTAGCTGTAGCATTATAAACCGTATTGTTACTTTTGTTCCCGTCGGGATAAATCTGACCCCTCCCCCTGTTCCCACCTACGTATATTGGATATTTTAAGAAGTGAGCATCTTTATTAGTTGCGGGGTTCGGGGAAAGAATAGGAAAAGTTATTTCACTATATTTCGGACCAGGAACTGGCCCTATCACAAGAATATTTTTTTTAGTGGGTCGGTAGGTCTGAAAAGACAGCTTGCCTATCTTTTCTTTCATCTCGGGCGAAATACGGTTGGAGGGGGCTAATTCAAACCCCTCTGGTAAAATAAGAACGGCCCCCACATTCAAAGAACCCTTTTTACCATTAGCAAGAATTTGTTTCAGTTGCATATCATACGGAATTCTAACAACTGCTTCAAATACAGTATCCGGGAGTATCGCCTGTGGAACCTCAATATCCACAGGCTTATTAGCTAAATGACAATTGGCGCATACAATGCGACCAGTTGCCTCTCGTGGATTTTCAAAACTCTGCTGCGCAAAAACGGGATATGCATTTGAAATTGATGCCTGAGTTATTATATATATCATGAGAGATACGGAAATGAATTGAGTAATCTCTCCCTTTAACGAAGAAAAGGTATTTCGAATTTGCATGGTCCAATCGTTAATCCCGAAAATTTCTACAATAAAATTAGGTAGGTCACTAAAAAAGTTCCCTATCCACGATTCTGCTATTTACTGAAATAATTTTACTGGAATATAGGATTCCTGGAATCTGGGAGGGATCGGGTCCTCTGGATGGGTAGAAAGGTAAGGGAAGTACGACTTTGAATGCTTTGCTTATGTAAAAAAAATCCAAAATATTCTAATTGGATCATTGAATCGCCTTTCACTCAGTCATTGAATGATAAATCACTACAAGTGACGGAGATACACGATTTAAATAAGAAAAAAGCCAATATTTAAAAAACGTATCTAGAATGACTGGAAAAGTGGAAACAAGAACAGATAGAATAATATCATTATGAGCAAATCCAAAATCGTTGTAGGCATAGTCAATCAGTAGTTCCCAACCGCGGGGCGAATGGAATCCGATACATAAATCAGTTATGAAAAGAATCGAAAAGGCTTTTATTGTGTCGCTTAAATTATATAGGAATTCTTGAAACCAAGAGTTAAGAATAAAAAGTTCTTCATTACACAGAATCGAATAACCACTTAGAATAACGAAGCAGATTGTATTTGTCGAGAAGTGAAAAATCGTATGGATATGATCCTCATCGTGCATCTTGATTAATTCAATTGTTTCTTTCGGGAGCTCTATCCCTATACGAAGCTTTTCTAGACGTCTTTCCGTAAATTCCTTTATCATTTCGTCCAAGAAGAATAATTCCTCCAATTCTATGAATTTTTCTAGAACAACTTTTTCTTGAATATCATTCAAAAAGGTTTCGGGTTGACTAGTATTCCACCAATTAATAACCCAAGATTCCAGATTTTTATTAAATGAGAGAGGGATACACCAGGGCAAAAATACTAAAAATACTATAGATGAAAGATATCTAAGGGGAATAGATGCGTTCGTTTTTTTTTTTGTCATTTTTTCATCTGTGAATTGTTAATGAACACACCTCATTCGTTGCTTCTATGCGATCTAATTTTTCTATCAAGCATGAGTTCGATTACAAGGTATTGCACCTATAAATCGAGTCTCATTTTTTTTTTTTTTAAGTTGTGATTCGGCGGTTAGTCCTTGAACCTAGTGTAGAAAAACTCCAGAAATCGAAGAAGAATCCACTTCGAATTCTTGATTCCAATTCGAATTGGAATCAAGAAATAATAAAAAACAAAACAATACAATATTGTTTCCAGATATCCCAATTGATCAAATATTCGAAGCGATTCCCCCCTTTCGATGAATGCCCGAAAGATTCAAATTCAAATAATGAATATTAATATTATTCACATTTCGAAATGAAAGAACTTTTTTCTATAAAAACAAAAAAGAGTCTTGAGGGGTTCCTCCCGCCGAGGAAGCGTTTATTCTTATTCTTCAGTTCATTTTTCAAAAACCTTCAATTGGTACACGCAAGAAATAGGCCAATTCCGCAGCCTTTTGCTCAATTTCTCGTAGAGTCAAATTCTCATCAGTACGATTCAAGGGAATGGCCCCCAAGCCTCTGCTTTCTATATAAAGGACACGACGAGCATAAATCCCCTCTTTAACTTCTATTCGAATGGACTGAATATCTTTCATAAGGAATCGTAGAAAGATGCGGCGATTTTTTCCAGGAAATCCCCAACGAAAAATACAAACTATTCCCTCTTTTGTATCAAATCGATCATAACCGCTACCTACATTCCATGTAATTGTGCACCACAAATAGGAACTAATAAAGAGACCCGCGATCCCGTAGAAAGACATCACGATCCCTTGTGGAAAAAATTGGATTTGCTGAGACGGAAATAAAGATAGCAAATTCCTATCAAGATAACTAGAAATTCCAACCACTAAGAATCCTAATGAACCTAAAAAAAGGATAAGGGCCCAGCAGAAATTGCTTGTTTTGCGAGAGCCTGCTATAAATTCTATCCATATATATTCTGATCGCCAACTCATACATATTAGCTCCAGTTGAATTTTATTGGAATTGGGGAAATAAACAAAAGAAAATCGATTTGGGTTTACTTTTGTTGTTTCTGAAGAAACTCTCATCAACTAGTACTATTTTGATGTGAACTCTTAGCAGTAAGTCATCGAATTGGTTAGATCTAATAAAATCAGAACATCCCCTTCATATCATATGATTCCCTATAGATCGGTACATACATATGGATACATTGACTTTCATTGCAGACATGAGTCAGATCACAACCTATTGTTGACAATAGATAGAATAAATTTACCTATATATCATGTTTACACATGCATAAGAGCTCTTCCGTTTATGCTCGTAGAAAGCCACTTCTTAGTCTTATACACTATTCTACTAAATAGCTATCCGTCATCGCTAAGCCTTGAAAAAAAAAAACGAGATGAGAGTTGACCTTGATTCGATCGGATTTAAAAAATCTTATTTTTTTCAAGATAAAGAAATAAAGAAGCCATTGCCGCTGCCGGAAATACTAGGCCCACTAAAGGCACTAAAATGGAGGGAAAGCTGTTGAGAATTGTCATAGAAAGGGTACCTCGATTTAATATTTGTACCTGTTACTGGTATAAAGATATCCTATAATAATTAAAATGAATATTCTAATTATTATCAGCGTATACTAAATAAGTATATATACTAAGCGCAAGGAATGTAGAACGGGCCTATTCATTTTTCTACATGAAATAGATGTATGATAACCCATTTTCATTATTATTATTACTTATTTTTCTTCTTCTGTTGTTTTTAGCTTCGGATTTCTTTTTTAATATCTAATTTATTTTTGTATTACAAATTAGATATTAAAAAAGAAATTATTAAAATTCCCGAAAGATTCTAACGAATCCGATCCAACAGCAGGGATTCCTAGGAAAATGGTCCTTGTTAGTAGATATAGAAAGATGCAAGATTTTCTATTTTCTCTATCTATTTTCTCTATTTGAATGATATATACAGACGCAAGAGGGGAACAAGAAATTCGTTGGAAGAATACTTTTTTTATGTTGTTTTATTGAGAGAGGTTTACTGATTACTAATACGTCATATCGGTAAAAAAAAAAAGAATTATCTGCATGCTTCCTTGTACAATGAAATCTTATGTCACCAAAGAAAAATCCATTCTCTAGATTTTCTCTTATTTTAATTCGGATAAACTAACTAATTGTTAATTATTCTACACAAAAAAAATTTCACTTAATAACCCTACGGAAGTTGATTTTGATTCAAAGGAAAAAAGGCGTGGAAATGAAATAACTCACTCAGAACACCTTTTAAAGGATTACGCGGTACAATTGGATCAAATAAGCCCTTATGGAATAAAAATTCAGCCGCTTGTGAACCTTCAGGTACTGTCTTATTCAATGTTTGTTCAATTACTCTTTTACCCGCAAATGCAATATAGGCATTAGGTTCAGCAATAATGATATCCCCCAACATACCAAAACTAGCAGTCACTCCACCAGTAGTAGGAGATGTCAGAATTGATACATAGAATAACTTTTTATTTAATTGATAATCGTATAAAGCAGAAGATATTTTAGCCATTTGCATCAAGCTCAAACTTCCTTCTTGCATGCGCGCTCCCCCGGAAGCACACACTAGAAGAAGAGGTAAAAATTGATTGGCAGCATACTCGATCAAACGGGTGATTTTCTCGCCTACTACGGATCCCATACTACCCCCCATAAACTGAAAATCCATAACCCCAATTGCGATGGGAATCCCGTTTAATTGTCCTGTACCTGTTTGAACAGCCTCCGTTAATCCCGTCTTTGTTTGATAAGAATCAATACGATTTTTATAAGGTTCCTCTTCTGAATGAAATTCAATAGGATCTATAGAGACCATGTCGTGATCCATCGGATCCCAAGTACCTGGATCAACCGAAAGTTCGATTCTATCTGAGCTACTCATTTTCAAATGAAATCCACATTGTTCACAAATATACATTTTTGACTTCAGAAATTTCTTATAATTTAATCCATAACAATTTTCGCATTGAACCCATAAATGCCTGTATTTTTGAGTTACATCGAGATCATCAGAACTTTCGCTTATAGTTAAATCACTACCACCCGTGCTACTTTGTATATTAGAACTATCGTCTTCACTACTATTTCCACTATTTCCGCTTTGACTCGAAATGAAATTAAAAAAGTAACTAGCACTATAATTGTCACTACTACTTAAAATGGGACTATCAATACAGGTTTGAGAATGAAGATAAGAGTTGAGGCAATTATGAATGTGCTTATTCCAACTCGATTTAGTATCATACATGTAACGATCATAGTCAGGATCATCACTTTTGGATCCAGTATTCCTAGAACTATAATTACGAAAGCTATAAAAAGAACTTTCTAGTTCACTCAGAAAAGAATGATCATTGTCTATTTCCAAAATTTGATTTTCAATATCAAAATATATGGAATAGCTGTCCCTATTACTATCCTTAACAAAAAAGGTGTCATCCGAAATGAAATTACGAATGTCCCTGACACCAGCTAAATTGATGTAACTCGAACAGTCCCTATCACTCGAACTGTGAATGTTTTTATCCTTATCATTTCGAATCGGATCCTCGCTTACACTGGTATTTTTAATAGGACCAAGACTATCCGTTGATTTACTTAACCCACACCTGTATTCTAATTCCCCTTTTCCCTTACCCTTAGATAACATCAAATTGAACCACCTTTTTTTCATAGAGCTCTCTTGTCCCTATTTCCATGAAAATACAATAGATGAATAGTCAATAAAAAAAATTCTTTTTTGTGAGACCCAGGGTATCACTTCGCTATATACGACCTTTTTCAATTCGAAATAGCGGCGGCTCTCATTTTGTGTAAAATTCGTATCGAAAAAAATAAATATTTGTTTTCTCCTATAAATGAACTTTTTCGTAAAATCTCGTCTACTAATAGAATCTGTTTATATTCCAACACGGAACGAAACGGACAATATACAGGATGGGGAGAAGAAGTTGTGATACTTGGACGAAACTGCGGGATAGAAAAGAATACACCGATCCTAAGAGCTTCTAGGATTAATTGTGGACCCAATGCCATTGCCATAATCGAACGAGTTGTGTTTGGTCTTCTATAACATATACAATAGAATCATTGGGTTCGGCTCAATCCTTTTAGTAAAAGATTGGGCCGAGTTTAATTGAAATTCAACTAATAAACCAAA